TATATTTGTTCAGTCAATTACGGTTCATAATTTGAATAAGAATTGTTATCTCTTTCCGCTGTGCACCTAAACAAAAAAAACTCTATGGAACCATTCTCATTTCATTTGATTTTATTCAACTCAACGATTGACCCAAATTTTCATTAATTGCAATTTAATTGAATCAATCAAATCTTGATATGTAATGATTGGGGCTGATGAACTCATCCGCTTATCTCCATCCGTATAATGATAAAGAAAGGGAAGAGAAGATCAACGAATAAGATTCCGAAAAAGGTAGGTTAGGGTTAGGGAGGTCAAGCTGGGTATATGTAAGGGCTATAAGCCAATCCTTGTATATGTTTCGAAAAATGATTCTAGAATCCGATTCAATATAAGATGTGAACGGTTTACGTTATGGAAGAAACACACGTATATGTGATATTAGATATTCACTAATTATATACGGGTTATCCATATAGATTATTTCCCATCCTACTGAATTGAATTAATTCAAATGGATTCCAATCTAAGTCCTTCTGTTTTATCTTTGACTCTAGAACTGTATAGATTTACAAAGACTCCATGGATAAGAACTAAAAACAAGATACCGAAGTAGTTGTGATGGATTCCAATCTAAGTCCTTCTGTTTTATCTTTGACTCTAGAACTGTATAGATTTACAAAGACTCCATGGATAAGAACTAAAAACAAGATACCGAAGTAGTTGTGATGATTTAGTAATATTATCACTTCAATTCAGAGTTCTTAGTTATTTTTTTTTTTCCGAATGGATCTTAAACAAGGTGATGGAATAAAATAAGTAATCATTCATTGTTTGATTGTATCATTAACCATTTTTTTTTTGCGCGAGGAACTTAATATGAATCCACTGATTTCTGCTGCTTCCGTTATTGCTGCTGGATTGGCTGTAGGGCTTGCTTCTATTGGGCCTGGAGTTGGTCAAGGTACTGCTGCAGGCCAAGCCGTAGAAGGTATCGCAAGACAACCAGAAGCAGAGGGTAAAATACGAGGTACTTTATTGCTCAGTCTGGCTTTTATGGAAGCTTTAACAATTTACGGACTGGTCGTGGCATTAGCGCTTTTATTTGCGAATCCTTTTGTTTAATCCTAGAAATGTGAAAAATACATACTTATTTTCTTTCTTATTTTATTGCCGTGGGCTTGTCGAATTATATCAAAACTTCACTCCCACAATCATTTCTTCCTTGAGACAATACCCCGGGGAAGGACTGATTTGAGGATGAGGAATTAGCGGACCCACTCCCTTTCTTCCCTCCCGTCCTTAATGAAAACCCTTTTTGTTGACTTTTATTTTAAGAAGCGTTGGAACAAACGAAGTATTTCGAAATTGACATGAGACCTGGGGCTAATAAAAATATATTCTTGGGAATTTCAATTGAAATAATAATGAATAAAAAATGTTTAGTAAAATGAAATTGCTATATTCCTATTTATTTTATAAATAAGAAAATTCATAAAAAGAAATCAATCAAAAAAAGGGGGGGCGAAGTGATACAAAAAGAACTCTGTTCCATTTTGTTAGCCCTATCTATTCTATAAGAGGAAAGCATATGAAAAATGTAACCGATTCTTTCGTTTCCTTGGGTCACTGGCCATTCGCTGGGAGTTTCGTGTTTAATACCGATATTTTAGCAACAAATCTAATAAATCTAAGTGTAGTGCTTGGTGTATTGATCTTTTTTGGAAAGGGAGTGTGTGCGAGTTGTGTATTTCAAGAATAGGCTGGATCCAACCGGCTGCACTTTTTTTAATAGGAAAGTTATAAATAGGAAAGAAAGGTGCACGATCTCGACGAATTACTTCTGAATAAATTCAGAAATCATACGCAAGAACCATAGCATTTCGTGACTTATTGGTAAATCAATTTTGATTCTCTATCAGCCAATAATGGGGGACCATTAACATGGTTAAAGCTAAATCGTTTGAAGTCCAGGCGCAACAGGGTACTCTTTCTACCACTACGTTAGTACGGAGATGGTTTCCAAAAAACGAATAGTTGTCAATTTATCCGATATAGAACACTCATATCGATAAAATGATTTGAACCATTTACTGAAAAAATGGGTGTCTCGCCTTTTTTATTCAATGCTGAATCGATGACCTATGTGTAAAATAAGAAGAATTTTTTGGATTTGAAGAAAAAAGAAACAACTTTGCTGACAATGACAGATTTTTTGTCTGGTCGGAAGAGTCCTCCGAAAAATCTGGTCTTGTATCAGTTTCGATATCTTGGAATAGGAACAGAGAAGAGAGGGTAGGCTCATTACGTTAAAAGAAAAAGATATGGGAATGCCCCATAAGTAATTGAGTGTGAGAGCCAAATGAATCGAAAGATTCATGTTTGGTTCGGGAAGAGATCATGGAAGTGAAGTTGTGAAATGACTGGGAAGATGATCTACTTTCATTAAGTGATTTATTAGATAATCGAAAACAGAGGATCTTGAGTACTATTCGAAATTCAGACGAACTACGTGAGG